CCAATGGACCCCTCTTCCCCTAATTCCTTCCATTCTACCAATGAATTACCTGTAATAATTCGCAAATCTGAATCGGCTAATTGTTCTCTGATAGCACCTGCTCCTGTAGAGATTTCTCGATTTCTAAATGTCTCGAAGCCTTGGGTAGTAAAAAAAAGTGGTATGCTGTATTTCCGGGATTGGATTTCATATTCGAATAAACCTCGTAATCGTAAGAAAGTAGGTTTTTTAACTATGGGCCTAGCAAAAGAAAAATCGAGATAGATTCCTGTAGGATTGGATTCCCCCCTTAAAAATCGGACGTGAAGGTTTCCTTTCATCCGGCTCAAGTAGTTACCTCAAAAAGGGGATTCTTTTTTTTTAAGTTTGTTCGAAAAACCCTACACTACAAATAAAGAACTACTCTTTACTCAAGTTCTCGCTAAGGACCAATGATTCATTCCTCTTTTTTCTTTTTTTTTTGACTTTTCTTTTCTGAATTACTTATGAGAAAATTGGGCAAAATGCAAATATGAGATTTTTGAGTAGTCTACTTCCTGTTAAATTTAAATGATGAATCCCCTTAAAATGAAAAGAATACTTTGGGACTCGTAAGGGATTTACTTGTCTATATATCGTTCTATTCGATCTTTTAGGTCCCTACTCACCTCGATGGTTATGCCATGATGCCCCTTAAAGCATATATGCGATAGATAGACTTCGGTAACCATGCTATATTTGTTTGCTTAAACAGAATCTCTCTATTCTCTATAAAGATAAAGTGAGGATCTCTATTCTATATTCTATAAAGTAAAGAAATGAAATAGTTGATCCCCCCCCCCCCCCCAAAAAAAAGTATTTTTTCACGAGGTATAACTAGCAATTCCTATTTATACGGAATTGACCATAGATCAATTCCCCTTTCATTTGGAAGTATTGAATACACCTATAATTCTGAGTTTCATGTTACTTCTACTTCTGCCCAAATACATGTCAGAGCCGGGGGCATCCCAATCGGATTGAATGGGATGACAGTTTCTCAGTCCGAATCTGTAAAATTTCAATTTTGATCAAATCACACATCGCAGTATACTAGGCCTTCTAATTCCTTAAGAGGTTTATCTAAAAGATTCGCGATATAACTAGGAAGACGTTTCAAATACCACACATGAGTCACTGGACATGCGAGTTTGATGTATCCCATTTGATATCTTCGTATCCGAGAATCAACAAATTCCACCCCGCATTGTTCACAAAATTTCGGGTCTTCTTTTTCAGCTCTAATCACTCGATAATTTCCACAAGCACAAATTCCACTTTTTATGGGCCCAGAGATTCTTTCACAAAACAATCCATCTTTTTCCGGTTTATTGGTCTTATAATGAAACGTATAGGGCTTTGTCACCTCTCCAACTATCTCTCCATTAGGTAAGATTTTGTTGGCCCAAGCCTTTATTTGTTGAGAAGAAACTAGTCCAATTCGAAGTTGTTGATGTTTATACCGGTCAATCATAGAATAGAAATTCTGATTCATTCAGATCAAGCTTCCTTCCTATTAATCTGGAAGTTCTTCTCAGATACAAGGAAATGATTCAGTTCTAGAGCTAAAGATCGTAGTTCTCGAACGAGCAATCGAAAAGATTCTGGAGCATCTTCTGGGTTAGATACTTTTTCTCCAATGATCGTAGCACCAAGTACTTCTTGACGAGCTCTAATATGATCAGATTTATAAGTAAGCATCTCTTGTAAAATATGAGCAACACCAAATCCCTCTAGAGCCCAAACTTCCATTTCTCCTACTCGTTGTCCCCCTTGCTTCGCCCTTCCTCTAAGGGGTTGTTGTGTAACAAGTGCGTAATGTCCACTAGAACGTCCATGGATTTTATCATCAACTTGATGAATTAATTTTAAAATATAGGACTTTCCTATTAGAACAGGTTGCTCAAAAGGATTTGCTGTTCTTCCATCAAATATTCTGCTTTTTCCGGGATATTCCGGTTCAAATACCCATGGATTTTTTGTTTGCTTACTGGCTTCATATAATTCGGAAAACACTAGTTTTCTCGAAGCCTCTTGCTCATATCTCTCATCAAAAGGTGCTATTCTATAATGTCTCTTTAGCAGACCCCCCGCTAACCCGAGCGAGCATTCAAATATCTGTCCCATATTCATTCGTGATGGTACTCCTAATGGGTTGAAGACCATATCAACAGGTGTTCCATCTTGCAAATAGGGCATATCTTGTCTAGGCAAAATTTTGGAAATGATACCTTTATTCCCATGTCTTCCAGCTACTTTATCACCCACTTTGATTTCACGTTTCTGTGAAATATATACACGAATCGTTTCTGAATTATAACTGGAACCCCCCTTTTTCCGGATCCATCTTACATCAATAACGCGACCTCTTCCACCTATAGGCAGTTTTAGAGAAGTTTCTTTTGCAGTGTATACCTGAATTCCAAGTATGGCTCGTAATAATCTATCCTCTGGAGCATACGACGATTCGTTTGCCGTCTGAGGCGTTAATTTACCTACTAAAATATCACCTGTTTCTACCCAAGATCCCAGCATCACAACTCCATTTCTGTCTAAATTGCGGAGTAAATGAGCCTCTAGATGCGGTATTTCCTTAGTGATTCTTTCAGGTCCTTGGCTTGTCACATGAGTCTGAATTTCATATTTCCGGATGTGAAAAGAAGGATAAATATCTTCATATACTAGACGTTCGCTAATTAGTACTGCGTCTTCAGAATTGTAACCTTCCCATGGCATATAAGCTACTAATACGTTTTTTCCTAAAGAGAGTTCCCCACCAACTGTAGCTGCACCGTCCGCTAAAATTTGTCCCTTTTTTATACATTTACCCCGCGTAACCTGAGGTTTTTGATGCATACAAGTATTTTTGTTGGAACGTTGATAGATAACTAATGGAATACTTATAGTAGTAGTAGTGTCCCCATTCCTTGATAAAATAATCTTGTGAGGATCAGTATAAATGATCTTTCCCTCGTGTTCGGCTATAGCGGAAACCCCCGAATCTAGAGCCGTTTGGCGTTCCAGTCCAGTTCCAACAATGCACCTCTCGGACTGAGAAAGCGGAACTGCTTGGCGCTGCATATTAGAACTCATTAAAGCCCGATTCGCATCATTATGCTCGATAAAAGGAATGAGGGAAGCCCCAATAGAAAAATATTGGAAGGGAAAAATACTTCTAAGATGAATCTGTTCCCATGCAATAGTCAGAAACTCTTGACGGTATCGAGCTGGAACAACCTGTTCTTCCTGAATACACCGATTCAAGGCCAAAGAATTTCCTGCTGCTACCATATAATATTCATCTCTATTTGGTGATAAATAAACTATCTGTGCCTCTTTTGATCTTTCAGATATTTCATAAAATGGACTCTCTATGGATCCCCAATGGCCAATCCTCACATGAATGGCTAAGGATCCAATAAGTCCAACATTGATTCCTTCGGACGTGTCAATTGGACAAATACGTCCATAGTGGCTAGGATGAATATCTCGTATCCGAAAACTAGCAGTTCGCCCCGTCAATCCTCCAGGGCCCAAATAACTCAATTTTCGCCCATGAATGATTTGTGTCAATGGATTAGTTCGATCCAAAACTTGAGATAAAGGATGGAGGCCAAAAAACGATTCATAAGTGGTTGTTAATGAAGTTGAAGTTACCAAATTTTGAGGAGTCGGTATCAATTTATGCCGAATTGTTCCAGATATAGTTCCTCGAACCGCGTTTTCTAAACGAATAAGAGCCAATCCGAATTGATCCTGTAGCAGATCCGCTATAGAACGAATACGTTTATTTTTCAAGTGATTCATATCATCAAGTGTACCCATTCCAAACTTCATTCCGATCAAATGATCCGCAGCAGCCAATACATCTTGTGGTAACAAAAATGTATTGTTCTGGGGTATATCAAGATTCAGTCTCCGGTTCATATTTCGTCGACCAATCCTTCCTAATTCACATCTTTGTTGAAAAAATTTCTTTTGTAATTCCTTACACAAGGACTCAGAAAATACCGGATCCCCGCCTACACAAGCAAATTGTTGATAAAATTCCAAAATAGCATTTTCTTTTGACCCAATCTTTGTTTTCTCCTTATCATTCGGGAAAGACAAGAAAATTTCAGGGTAACAAACATTATCTAGAATTTCTCTTAGATTCGAACCCATAGCCGATGATAGAACTAGAATAGATATTTTTTGTTTCCTACTCACACGGGCCCATATCCTTGCTTTTCTATCAATCTCTAATTCCGATCTTCCTCCCCAATCTGATATTATGGTGCTGGTATAGACAGAAATTCCCTTATGGTCCAATTCTGAACGGTAGTAAATACCAGGACTTTGCAATATTTGATTGATCACAATTCTGTATATTCCATTTACTATAGAGGTTCCCAGGGAATTCATTAGAGGAATGTTTCCAATAAAAACAGTTTGTTCTTGCATATCTCTACCGGTTTTCCAAATTAATCCCGCGGGTACATATAATTCAGAAGAATATGTGAGTGATTCATACACAGCATCTCTTTCGTTTAGCAAGGGTTCTACCAATTGATATCTTTCTACAAATAATTTCAATTCAATTTCTTGATCTGTATCTTCAATTTTTGGAAACTTATGAAATTCTTCCGTCAAGCCCTCATTAATGAACCTACAAAATCCCTCAAATTGGATCTGACTAAATCCAGGTATTGTGGACATTCCCTCATTTCCAACATTCCGGAGCATCTTAATTTTAAGTTTCCTGTTTATCGTTATCGAAAAAATTCCATTATTAGCTCACTATTTATCGAACCATACGGATCGGTCTAGCAATGATGGAATGTATATTCTGTTTACTGAATCACATGAAATTTTAGCCAACCCCATATATGTATTTCATACGTATGAACGGAAATGAGACAGAGGAATGAAGAGATTTTTCGATGCAAGTTCGAATTTGTGACAGGTACAAATTACAAACGGAAATGAATTGATAAAGCATTCCCGGAAAAATTTCGTGAATTACCTTATGGAGTCTTAGATAAAATATAAAAATTCATCCAATTTCTACCTATTATTATGATATTACGATCAGATTGATTGGGTACCAAAAAAATAAATGGATATGGATTCAGAATAAAATCGAATCTCTATGAATTGAATGAGATAAAGAAAGACAGAAGCAATATGGAGTTTCCCTTTTTAGCATACTGAATTTCATTTCATGTTCCAAAAATTTTTCGGATTCTTTTCTTTTTTTGCTATGCTAATTATGCTAATAAAATATATAGAATATTATAGAATATGATTGAATTGCTAGAATATGATTGAATTGCGTAATAAGAGTAGTATTTTATTTATTAAGTGCATGCCGATATAGCTATCTACCTATCCGCATATCACATTGGCAACAGAGGTCAAGTCGCACTATATCAGAATTTCTATTTTTTCTATTGCATATAGAAAATGAAAAAATAAAGAAAAAATAAAGCATGACGATTCCCTATAGGGATATGGGATATGTACATAAGAAAGACTCGCTCCGGTATTTGTGTAATAATTTCTGTTTTTTTATTTTAGGGGTTTACATATACACATATATATTGTTATAATTGAAATAATTGAAATTGAAAAAAAAAAGGATTATTGAAAATAATTGATACTTATTTACTGATTATTTACTGATTAGTCATAAATCAATTTGATTTTGTTATGCCATTAAGGAAACACAACAATTTGAGATACAAATTGAAGAACCTTTCACTAATTCAAACACTAATTCAAAACAAATAAAATAGTTAATGGTTCCAATTTGCCCTGCATTTTTCAGTCACAGACTGAATATTTTTGATCTTATCAATAGAAGGAGAAGGGCTATTTTTAAGGAGTGTGCGTTTTGAGATATAACCAATCAAAAAGAATAATCTAAACTGGATCCAATAAAAAAAAGAATTAGTAATAGAATATAGATGGATACCATTTTATTTTATCCATTTTGGATCGGATTTGGTTTGGCGACATGGCCAAGTGGTAAGGCGGGGGACTGCAAATCCTTTATCCCCAGTTCAAATCTGGGTGTCGCCTGATCAACAAAAAACTGGGGATTTTGTATTCTGCTGATTTAACTCGACAAGACAAATTCTGTCCCCGGAGAAGCAGAAGAAAAAGAATAATCCTATCGATAAGAATCTGTAGTTCTAAAAAAAAGTAAAATTTTGTTTCTCAAAATCCAGGTTTTGGGTGTGGCCCAAACGGGTACAAATAGGGATGAAGTAAGCCTTACTTATTAATATGATTATGATTGGTTCCGACATTTGTTTTATCAAAACAAGAAAAGAAATAATGAGAGTCAATTCTGGGATTCATAACTACGAAAGTCAGAGGTCGGAAATCTTGGTTTGGTATCCAAAGGTTCCTAAAGGACACTCCATTTTTGCTCCTAGGATTGAAGAAGAGATTGTAGAAAAGACTATCAAGAATTCCTAGTTATCTTACACTGCCATACCACTACTAAAGTTGTGTCTACTGACTCTGTCTGGAATTAGATTGGATAGACTGATGGGAAATCCATTTAGAAGTTGTGGAAAGGACTGAAGATACTTTGTATCCAGACTCACGAGAGTCTCTGAGTACTCAAACATTCAATCAGGATAGTTGGCCAGCTCTTATTCTTATTTCTTATAGAGTTATGTTATAGAGTAGAGTAAAAGTCAAGGTTGAAAAAACAAGAAAATTTCTTTACCTGTGTAAGGTAAGGGGATTACGAAAAAAAGAAAGAATGTATGTAATACTGGTGGTGGTGTTTCCCCATTTTTTCACAGAAAGAAAAGCGGTAAGGCTTAGATCAAATAGGAAATAGAGGTATCTTATAGATAGTTATCTATCTTGATGGTATATTTTGATGTCTTTTGCTTATGAAAAGGGGTAAAAAACAATAGGTCTTAGTATTCCTACATGTTCCATTAGGATTAGGATCGGAGTATTCCTTTGCTATTTCATTTTCTTTCATTTTCCAAGAAAAGGTGTGTGTATCGTATTTGTACTTAATGCTTCCCAATTCGACCAGAAATCTTATCTTATAACGAGTGGATTCATTGGATTGGTTCATTAATAGCTTTAAGATTCTATTTTGACTTTGCGCCATCAATTCCACTATGATTAGTGATCAATAATGAAATAATTCCTTCATAGAGATAGGGGACATAATTCATATGGATATAGTAAGTCTCGCTTGGGCTGCTTTAATGGTAGTCTTTACATTTTCCCTCTCACTCGTAGTATGGGGAAGGAGTGGACTCTAGGGGTACTACTAATTGAGTAATCAATTGAGTAATTGAATTGTATCAATTGTTTAATTGATCATTTTGCGAAGCTTTAAAAATGGAAATGGAATGTCTCTGTTTCAAAATTATACTGAAATGAAATACAGTAATGAATAAGAAAATATAATAATGAATAATAACCGTTCGATCAAACAATGAATGATTGCTATAGTTGTATTTCGAAACAAAAATCTACGCATGATAGGAAATTTTTCCAACCGAATTCTTCCTAAATATTCTATTTTGATAAACCAGCTCAGAATTATGGATATTACAATGAAAAAACCCAGAAATTGGGTTTTTCCTTTTTTTCTTTATTTGTTTCCCTCTTTCTTTACTTTTACTGTTCTAAGAAAACAGAAAGTCGTTCCGCTATTCTATTCTAATAATAGAATATTAGATTTAGATTACGGCAATACATACTTTCTATTGGAAGTGACTAGTTGTTGTCCAAAGAAAAGAAGTTCTACACATAATAAGATTAGATCTTTCTTCCGTTCCCCGATACGTGGATCGCGCATTTCGCCTTTCTTTTAGGCCCTAGAAAATTTTTATGCTTTTTTTACTCATCTGATGTCATGTTTAAGCATAAAAAATTGGGAGGAGCTACTCTATTAATCTACTCCTTTTCCAAATCTGAAGAAGTTCTCATAGATCATAGAATAGAACTATGAGAACTTCTTGGGATGGGAAATCTAACAAAATAAAAAAAGAGAAAAGAAAACGAAACCAAAGAATCTTTTTATTTTGTTAGATTTCTAGTGGATTAGTATATGCCCATACTATTCTTGCTCCATTGATTCTTTTGATAGATCTCGGAACTTATCCTATATATATATAAATTCTAAGAAAGCTAGGAATTAGAAGAGTTGGCCTTCGATTATTTTGGATTGATCGAAATACACACAAGTAGGTATAGCAAAAAAAATCGAATTGGACCGCTATTTTGATACTTAGATATACATCTAATCTATGTACATATATATTGTGATTTGATCTAGATATGGGCTTTCTCCATATAAAATAAAAGAAAAAAGGCTATATCCATATACAATACAACTTTCTATGAAAATTATGAATATGATAACAAATACTATACAATACTAGCTAGTATGGTAGAAAGAATTATATATATATATAATTCTTTCTACCATACTAGCTAGGCTCAGATACTACTATCTCAGATACTTATTTTATTATCTCAGGTATTTATGATTTGATTCCAGCCAGATCATTTCATTTAAGACTTGGAGTTTGAATCTGTTTCTTTCATTTCTTCAATCATTGATAAGAACTAATGATTCAAGTTTCAGTCAAATTAATCATTTTGACTGACTGTTTTTACGTAGATGATAAGTAAAAAAGCAGTAGGAACTAGAATGAACAGTGCAGTAGCAATAAATGCTAGAATATTGACTTCCATAATCTCATTGTTTTTTTACTTTGCAATAATTCGGGATCTAATCCCATAGAGATGAGAAATTTGATTCCTGTAACTGTAAATTCAATGGGATGAATTGCATCCTGATGATACTGAATCGGATCAATATTATGAATAACAATATATGATCTATCAAATCGATTCACCGTCGAGAATTGAATAGTATAACATAGGAAGATCTTTTATCCATACTAAATCTGAAATGGGATTCTTTATTGGATCAGGAATCCCATTGAATTTTCATCCTTTTTCGCTTTTTCTTTTCTTTCTATTCTATAAATAACCCTATTGTCTTCCTTATATACTCCTCCTTCGTTCTTCGTTATACTTATACATACAATTATGTTATGAGGTATTGTATAACTGGTATTCTATGGATTACACACAGATCCAAAGAGTAGAAGTGAGATGGAAAAAGGACGGATTAAGTATAAATAAAAGATCTAATAGAATTCCAATAACCTGACAAGTACTCTGTCGAGGTAATTAGGTTAAGTTCGTTGTGTATCGTACAATAAACGAATACAATTTGCGTATGTATTCCCGGTAAAAATAGGGGCACTCTATTCTATTTCATTCATCAAGAAAATCGAAAAAGAAAAGCGGACGAGTATCTCTTAAAATACTAAATATAGGATACCGATTGTACGAATCATATATACGAATCATCTATATATGTTATGTCTCTCCCTTAGCAATCGGAACTAGTGGAAGAAATGAATGAAAATTCCCGTATTTGTCTGATGAGAAATGCGAAATGAAAAACAAAAGAAAAAAACAAAAGAAATAAGGATCCCCGCTGGGGATTAGATCTTGCTCCCTGTCTCCTTTTTCACAGAAAATAGAGAAATTGATTTCTCCATTCATCGGATCAGATCCTAGTTCGGGACTGACGGGGCTCGAACCCGCAGCTTCCGCCTTGACAGGGCGGTGCTCTGACCGATTGAACTACAATCCCGGCGAGGTAAGCGAGGTGTATGGTATACATATTCGTAATGGTTTCAGAAAACCATTTTCTTCGTCGTCTTGTAACAGAAACACGAATGATATACTAACTGATATCATATACACGTAGATATGGACTATAGTGAAAGTAACACGGATTACCAGTAACCTATGTTTTTTTATTGCTAAAATAAAAATGGATAATCAACCTTTCAGTGAGAAAAACGATTTTTCCTTTCATAATCTTTGATTAAGTATTATGAATCTAGATCGTTAGAAAGATCAGAACGAATCA